ATAGAATGGCAGGAACATTTAAATAAGTTTGATTCTTTATTGGATCATAAAAACCCACTTTCCGAAGATCTCTTCCTTCTCTTCGGAATCGAACATCAATTGCAACGATTCTATAGACGGCTCATTGGGATAGATGTAGATGAACAATACCCCCCCCCAGAAACGTATAGGAAGTTTTCTCCTCGTACGGCTCGACAAAAATGATTTGAGGCTCTATTTATGTATAAGAATTCCAATGGCAAATGGATGTAATTAGACTATGATTTAAGTCCCCTTCCGCCTTTCTCCTTCCTTTCTCTTTCTGAAAGGGAAAAATCATTTGTACTCATAACTCAAGTTGGATAATTCTCAAAAAAAAATATTTTTAAGATTTCTTTTATTGAGTGGTCTTTAAATCCCTTTCTTTTTACTAAATTTTTATTAAAATTTGAATTCCACATTCTGGACCAGTTTTTGATACAATTAAAAGGGTGTTTTCTTGTTCTGGTATCCTTTATCCTTATTTTAAATCATTGGGTTTAGACATGACTTCGGTAATTTTGAATCCTTTCAAAATGGCAGCAACATACCCTTTTTGTGAACTTTTTCAAAGAATCATCTAAACATTTGATTCCCAATGATACACTTTTTGTACCGAAAGCGTTTTCTTAATTCCAAGAATTTTTCCTTTTCCTTTGGATTGGAAACTTGGAACCTTTCGTTTCTATATCGAAGATATACTTACGAAGTTCTTCTATTTTATAGATTGATATTAACCCTAGATCCTTGCCCTAATAAATAAGTCAATACTTTATACTCGAGCTCCATCCTATACTATTTACGTTACAACCCAACAAAAAGTCAGAACAAGTGATGTCGAGGCAAGAGCACCTTCATTTCGATATAAAATGGTGGATGGAAGAATCCACAATGGATCGTGTCCTTCAAGTCGCACGTTGCTTTCTACCACATCGTTTCAAACGAAGTTTTACCATAACATTTATCTAATTTGGAGCCGGTATGGAATTGATTCCATTACAGAATCATGAATAGTCATTGGTTGAGTCGGTACATAGTAATGTATTTTTTTCTTTTCTAAGATATTTTTCTGAAGAAGTTTTATCAAAATTAGAAAGGAATCCCTATTTTTGTATAAATTGGAAATTGTTTTGAAAAATAAAATAGAAAAAAAGCATGATAACAATACTTATAGGCTATGGATTTCCTTTTTTTAGTTTTAGACGTTTTTTTATTGTACTTGAAATTCAACAATCCTTCTCTAATCTTCCCCTAAAGTACAATAAAAAATGTATCAATTAACCTGTCGGAATCTTTACATAAATTTAAAATTATTTATAAGAGCGAAACAAGTATAGATTAAGTCCTTACTCCTTTTTATCCTAACTTAACCGAGTCTTAAGAAACTGAATCCCCTTGACTCAATTTAGTCATAGTCCAAAAAACTTTCTCTTGTTTCAAAATTAAGAGATCCGCCGAGAATTAATAATTGAGTTACTCCATTTTTTTTAAGGAATAGGAAATAAGAGATAGGAAATATGGCTTTTTTCGGATTTCGACTCCAAACGCATCGTCGAAATGGTAGTAAGGTTTTTCTAAGTAACAAATTTCTCTCAATATGAAGAGAAGAAACATATGATCAAAAGTCCGCCTAACCCTTTGAAGTTGAGTTTATGAATTATGAAAAAAATCTGTATTCTGATAGAATGAATATGCTCTGGGACGGAAGGATTCGAACCTCCGAATAGCGGGACCAAAACCCGTTGCCTTACCACTTGGCCACGCCCCATTTTAATTTCGATTCAACACTATTAAAGAATAGTAGGGGTATTGGTTTGTCGTCAATTCTAGTCCAAATATTGAATTTTTAGAAAGGATTAGATTGTTGTTAGGATTTTGACACGGATAGATATAGAATTCTATTGAATTTATTGCTCATTACATATAATTCAATTAAGATATTGTATTGAAAGTCAAATTTCTTCTATTCTCCTTTGAGAATTGCAAGATTTTTGGTTGGGTAAGCTCAAAGAAAAGGAAGGCTTTTTTCTACCTTTCTCTTTTCGTTTTTACTTATATCAATAACTCAACCAAAATACAATTATCTCCAAGAAAAAAAATAAAAAGTTTATTATGCTTAATATCTTTAATTTGATCTGTATTAATTCTGCCCTTTATTCGAGTAGTTTTTTCTTCGCAAAATTGCCAGAAGCCTATGCTTTTTTGAATCCAATTGTAGATTTTATGCCAGTCATACCTTTGCTTTTTTTTCTCTTAGCCTTTGTTTGGCAAGCTGCCGTAAGTTTTCGATAAGATCTTTAATATTATCCTAGAAAATTAAAAATTCGTTTAAGAAATTCGAACGATAACGATTGAGAAGATCAGATAAGTGTTACTCTCAATTTAAACATGAAACTTTTGAGTAGACACGAAAAATATGAATCACCCCATTTCGGAGCTCTGATCCCTTTTTGCAGTGAAAGACCTTCCCCTCGTAGGATAG